TTCTTCTTTTTCGTCTCATATAACATATTCTCATATAACACATATAATAAAAGAATAAAAAAATCCAATTAAATTAATTAATAGATATATATTAATATTATATCGGTAATGTTCAGAAAGTAAGTAAGTGGGCGTCTTTTTCTGTAAAAAAAAAAAAAAAGGAAATCTACTGAGTCGTTCGATATATCCATTTTAGTTAGGGATTCTGCGTACAAATACAAGCGATCCTTAATGACACATGTATCTGATTATATATGTATTACATTACAATAAAAAAAGGAGTATTTTCAATGCGAGATCTAAAAACATATCTCTCTGTGGCACCTGTGTTAAGCACTCTATGGTTTGGGTCTTTAGCAGGTCTATTGATTGAGATCAATCGTGTATTCCCAGATGCGTTGACATTCCCATTTTTTTCATTCTAGCTAAGATTCGAGATACGAGAAATTTTCTGTGACTAAGCCCCTTTTTCTTTGTGTCTTAGGATAAAGCGAGAAATAATCAAAGAAGATTAATCGGCAACGAAACCTGGGTTCTATCGGAATTAAATTAATAGAGGTAGAGCAGAAATAGAAATAGAGATAGAGGACAGCGGCAGCATACAAGATATGTAAATGAAATACTGGTATTTAGAACTAAACTAATTTAATTGATATTTAGAAATTCTTGTATTACTTATTATTATTTCTCTATTGATACGCAATGAAAATGGAAGATTTAAGAATTGAATTTCGAATCAGCAACTTCTTTTTTTCTTCTTCGTTTCGGATCAAAAATGGAAGAGTTGAGTGAATCCAAAATAAAAGGGAGGTTCATGGCTAAGGGTAAAGATGTACGAACAAGAGTTATTTTGGAATGTAACAATTGTGTTCGAAACGATATTAATAAGAAATCGCGAGGCATTTCCAGATATATTACTCAAAAGAATCGGCACAATACGCCTAGTCGATTGGAATTGAGAAAATTTTGTCCCTATTGTTACAAGCATACGATTCATGGGGAGATAAAGAAATAGATAAAATTGAACGCGTGTGTAATCCCTACAAGGAGCAGGAATAAATTCGATAATTTAAATTTAATAATTACATACATAATAAATAAAAAAAATAGAATCCTATTTGGGTCGGATCCCAAATTCAATTAGAATTTAGAAATAGGATTTTAAAGATAAGGAATAAACCATGGATAAATCCAAGCGACTTTTTCTTAAATCCAAGCAATCTTTTCGTAGGCGTTTGCCCCCAATTGGGTCGGGGGATCGAATAGATTATAGAAACATGAGTTTAATTAGTCGATTTATTAGTGAACAAGGAAAAATATTATCTAGACGAGTGAATAGATTGACTTTGAAACAACAACGATTAATTACTGTTGCTATAAAACAAGCTCGTATTTTATCTTTGTTACCTTTTCTTAATAATGAGAAACAATTTGAGAGAACTGAGTCGACTCGTAGAACCATGGGTCCTCGAACTAGAACTAAATAGAATAAAAAAGAAATCTGAGTTGGGGTTCAGATTGGAATTTTGATTTAATTGCAATTGAGGAATTCTTTTTTTATTTGAAAAAAATGAGAGAATGAAAATTCGATTGTCGCGTCGTAAGAAAAAAATGAGTAAGAAAAATTTTCTTCTTTTTTTTTAGTGTTCATTTTTTAAACTATATTCATTTGAATTAATTCCATTTATTATATAAATTTCTACCCTATCTTCCCGGAGCTCATTCTCCGGGGCCCCATTTAAATCAGTATGGTGTATTCCTTCTAATAATATCCTTTCTTAAGACTCTTATTGGAAATCATGTAAAGACAATTCGTATTTGATATTGCTATTTGTGCAAGCATTTTACGATTAAGAAGCGATTGCCTCTTGTACAGATCATGTATTGATCTACTATAACTATAGGATACCCCTGTCTTACGAATTGCTGCATTTATCCGAGTGATCCATAAACGGCGAAAATTTCTCTTTTGCCTGCCCCTATCCCGATGAGCAGAAACCAAGGCTCTCATTTTCTGTTGAATGGTACTTCGAGTAAGTCTTGAATGAGTCCCTCGAAAGGTTGATGCAAATAAACGAATTTTTGTTCTACGTCTCCGAGCTACATACCCTCGTCTAATTCTGGTCATTGAATCAAATGAAACTTTGATGAATAACTAATTGATTTTTTTCTTTCAGTCATTCTTTTCCCCTTTCCTGGTCTATTAATAACAAAACGGATTCTTCCAATGTATAAAAAAAAAATTCCAATGGCTTTTGCTACTATGACCTTCCCGACCACGATTTTTCCAGGTATTTAACCTCGAAATAAAATAAAATAATTCATTTTATTGATACTAAATAGCAACAAATAAATTAAATATAGTCAATTGTGAATTAAGTTGAATTATAGTATAAAGTATCAATAAATAATAAAGGTAAATAGAGAAATAGTGGGTTCCGTCGTTTCTATGGTTGCTTCTTAAACGGTGAGGTCCTCTCTATACACCGGAGCCCCTTCCCTCAGTAATCAATGTTAAATGTTATTAGTAACTTGTACAGTTCACATTCTTTGACTCTACCCATGAATTATCTAGTAATAGGTCTTTTCACAATGAGATCTACCCATACAGTAACGGTATTTAATTACAAAGGTTGGCTAGGTAACTGACCCTGTTAGTCCGTTATTGCAAGAGTGGGAGCCTAATTCTTTTGCTTCTTAAATACGGTTTCCCCCGCTTAATGAATAACCATTTGCTACCAATGGGGAATTGCTTCTCATCTCCAATTGAGGTGATTGGATTTGCACCAATAGAAACCATAAATTTAATACATAATGGCACAACGAAGGTTTTAGATATATATTGAATGGAATTCTTCCAGAATATTCATTCGTGTTGGTCATGGATACTGGAAAAAATTGTTTTTTAATTTAGTTCCAGCTCATGATCTGAACGAGTCGCACATACACCCTAGTACATGTTCCTCGACGCTGAGGACATCCCCGAAGAGCAGGGGATTTTGTTACATTTTTTATTGGCTGTCTTGTGTTTCTAATAAGTTGTTTAATAGTTGGCATGCTAAATCATATATAAAATGGGCTGGTTTAGATCAATCCTAACCAGATTATTCTGAATTATTTCGATTTTACTTTTTACCTTACCCTATATTTCAATTTAATTTACCCCGGTAAGAAGATAAAATATGAAATTTAGGTTCATCCGAATCCAAGTTATGGTTCAAAAAGGAATCGCGTATTTACGTGAAATCCCCGGCGTTTTCGACCGCTACAAGATCAACAATTCCATGAGCTTGGGCTTCTGTTGCTGACATAAAAACATCCCTTTCCATATCTTCGGATACAACCCACAATGGGTTGCCCGTTCTTTGTACATAAACCCTTGTGAGGGTTTCGCGGAGTTTTAGAAGTTCTTCCGCTTCTAGGACAAATTCTCCTGTTTGCGCCTCATAAAAAGAACTAGCAGGTTGGTGGATCATTACCCTGATGATATAACATAATTAATGGTTCCTTGATCTCATACGATTGGACAAAGGAAAGAGATAAAGAATACCAAGAATAAAATTCTTATACATAATTGAACAACCGTACAGGCATTTTTGTGTATTGCATACGGCTCCACAATGGACTTTACTTTTCCTTTCCGTCGAGCAAAAAAAGAAATAGGATACATTCCAAATTATTAAGTGACCCATTTACCACCCTTCTTTTCGGGTGAGTTAAAAATACTATGATGGTTCCGTTGCTTTCTATATTTATCATTTATCTCGTATGTGATTCAGCAATCCCAAAGTTTCTTTTTAATCCAATCAAATCAAAGTAAGTAAAAAAAGATCTTTTTGTTTTCATTTTAGTACTCTTTCATAACATAAATATTCGAAAGATACTTATGGTGTGAAAACAAAAAAGTTTGTGACGCTGAAATGACTCCCGGATAGATAAGATAAAATCAGAATACCCTTTAGTCAGTCTCATATTACTCGCCCGATACATAATTTCATGTTATGAAAAAACAAAAACAGTTTGTTCATATCGAACTCGAAGTGCCATGCTATTATTACTGAATATTCTTATTTTATTCATTCATTTAATATTACATATCGCGAAGGCATAGTCTTCTTTTTTCTCTCAAATAAAAAACGCATTGGCGCCAAGCGTGAGGGAATGCTATACGTTTGGTAATTTCTCCTCCGACCAGGATGAAAGATCCCATTGAAGCAGCTAATCCCATGCATATTGTATGTACATCTGGTGGCACAAATTGCATAGTATCATAAATTGCTACTCCGGGTATTACCCACCCGCCGGGCGAGTTTATAAACAAATAAAGATCCCGGGTTTCATCCTCTATACTGAGATATACCATCAGACCGATAAGTTGGTTTGAGATCTCGCTATCAACCCCTTGTCCTAAAAAAAGTAATCTTTCTCGATGAAGTCGGTTGATTAGGACAAGCATTTATCCCTTATGAACCGTACACGCACCTTTTGATGCATACGGTTCAAAAAAAATTGTGAAAAAAGAATCAATGTGTTGATTCCAGCCCGCCTTCTTTTTTTATAGTAGGACTTTTCTACCTCCTAATGTAATAAAGGGGCTTTTTCGTCTATTTTTTTTTAGAAAGTTTTTTCTTTTTTGCTCGCCTCTCTGTAAAAAAGCAAAGAATCCACTAAACTTATTGAATTAACCTCTCATTGATTTATTGTTTCATCGAAATCTAATCCAAATTACGATGTAATTTTCTTGTTCCTGAATGGGCCTCCTCAATTATTTTAGGTTTATGTTCTACTCCGGGTAAAAATCCGCCCGACTTCAATTTGTACATATAGGACAAATGATCCCAATACCGCTCTTTTTGGTACGACTTTTTTTTTCAACGCATTTCGTGCCTTTCTTACGACAAATATTCGATGGAGTCATAGTAATCAATATTCTTTTATTGATTGGCAGTTAGTTTAGTTTGAGATCGCCTATATGTTATAAAGTAATCATTTAGGATACAAGTGGTAATCATATCTCGATTACCAACTGGGTATTTTCTGAACGGAGCCTGGATACTTTATTTTATTGGATTGGTCCAACCAAGCCAACCATAAATTTGGATAATGAATAATATTAATATTGATCTTGACCCCTCAAAAAAGGATCTAATTGTACTTCACGCTCCAAATTATTGAATTGGTGGTTCAAGCAATTTTTTTTGGGCGAAACAGAGGGTATCTCGATCGGGGGAGAGAACGGGAAAATTCCATATGACCCAATATGTCTGACAAGTCGCACTATACGTCAACCCAAACTGCATCTTCCTCTCCGGGACTCCGAAAAGGTACTTTTGGAACACCAATAGGCATCAACTGAAAGAAAAGGGAGTTAAGTACTATATTTTACTTTGATGTGGAAACGTAATGTCGTAGTTTATCCTTAGATTAGAAAGTTTCTAGAGTAAGACAAAATGAATAAAGGAAAATTTTGACGAATGGGTCGAGCTGTTCGAATGATGACCAAGTATCTACGCATTCGCTCATAAAAAATGGGACCAATCTCCCCATTGCGTATTGGTACTTATCGGGTATAGAATAGATCTGCTTATCTTTGTTCCTACGAACGGAATTGTTCCATTATTACCAATGAAATGGAATAAAAAAAAAATAAACCCTTGCTCCGAAATAATCCATTGAAAGGGAGAGGTCCATAGCATAGTCTTTTCCAATGCGATAAAGTTACATAGTGTCTATTTTTCTTTGATAAAGAGGTATTTCCATGGGTTTGCCTTGGTATCGTGTTCATACCGTCGTATTGAATGATCCCGGTCGGTTGCTTGCTGTACATATAATGCATACAGCTCTCGTTTCTGGTTGGGCCGGTTCAATGGCTCTCTACGAATTAGCCGTTTTTGATCCCTCTGACCCCGTTCTTGATCCAATGTGGAGACAAGGTATGTTCGTTATACCCTTCATGACTCGGTTAGGAATAACCAACTCATGGGGTGGTTGGAGTATTACAGGAGGGACTATAACGAATCCGGGTATTTGGAGTTACGAAGGTGTGGCCGGGGCACATATTGTGTTTTCTGGTTTGTGCTTCTTGGCAGCTATCTGGCATTGGGTATATTGGGATCTCGAAATATTCTGTGATGAACGTACAGGGAAACCCTCTTTAGATTTGCCCAAGATCTTTGGAATTCATTTATTTCTCTCAGGATTAGCTTGCTTTGGATTTGGTGCATTTCATGTAACAGGCTTGTATGGTCCTGGAATATGGGTGTCCGATCCTTATGGACTAACCGGAAAAGTACAATCTGTAAATCCTGCGTGGGGGGTGGAAGGTTTTGATCCTTTTGTTCCGGGAGGAATAGCCTCCCACCATATTGCAGCGGGTACGTTGGGCATATTAGCGGGTCTATTCCATCTTAGTGTCCGCCCGCCCCAACGTCTTTACAAAGGATTACGGATGGGTAATATTGAAACTGTCCTTTCCAGTAGTATTGCTGCTGTCTTTTTTGCAGCTTTTGTTGTTGCTGGAACTATGTGGTACGGCTCTGCAACTACCCCGATCGAATTATTTGGTCCCACTCGTTATCAATGGGATCAAGGATACTTCCAACAAGAAATATATCGAAGGGTTGGTGCCGGACTAGCCGAAAATAGGAGTTTATCAGAAGTTTGGTCTAAAATTCCCGAAAAATTAGCTTTTTATGATTACATTGGAAATAACCCAGCAAAAGGGGGATTATTTAGAGCGGGCTCGATGGACAACGGGGATGGAATAGCTGTTGGATGGTTAGGACATCCCATCTTTAGAGATAAAGAGGGACGCGAGCTGTTTGTACGTCGTATGCCTACTTTTTTTGAAACATTTCCAGTAGTTTTGGTAGATGGAGATGGAATTGTAAGAGCCGATGTTCCTTTTAGAAGGGCAGAATCAAAGTATAGTGTCGAACAGGTAGGAGTAACTGTTGAGTTCTATGGTGGCGAACTCGATGGAGTCAGTTATAGCGAACCCGCTACTGTGAAAAAGTATGCTAGACGTGCTCAATTAGGTGAAATTTTTGAATTAGATCGCGCTACTTTGAAATCCGATGGTGTTTTTCGTAGCAGCCCGAGGGGTTGGTTTACTTTTGGACACGCTTCGTTCGCTTTACTCTTCTTTTTCGGACATATTTGGCATGGTGCTAGAACCTTATTCAGAGATGTTTTTGCTGGTATTGACCCAGATTTGGATGCTCAAGTGGAATTTGGAGCATTCCAAAAACTTGGAGATCCAACTACAAAGAGACAAGTAGTCTGATACAACATTGCTCTTGTATCTTTCGCCCCTTTTGTGATTTAACTTTGACATAGAGTACCAAAGAAATCTTGATTTGAATCGACGACCTTTCTTTGATTCTTGTCCTTTCTTAACTTAATCGGGGAGATGTTCCCAAATGAACAGGTGTGGAAGCTATAATTGTAAACCACGATCAAATTTATGGAAGCATTGGTTTATACATTCCTCTTAGTCTCGACTCTAGGAATTATTTTTTTCGCTATATTTTTTCGAGAGCCGCCTAAGGTTCCGACTAAAAAATGATTTTTCATTATCTTACATTTTACATTATCTAAGTTGAAGTAAAGTAATGAGCCTACCAATATAATATTGGTAGGCTCATTACTTTACTTCAACTAGTCTCCGTGTTCCTCGAATGGATCTCTTAGTTGTTGAGAGGGTTGCCCAAAAGCGGTATATAAGGCGTACCCGGTAAAACTTACAAGTAAACCAGATATAAAGATGGCGACTAGGGTTGCTGTTTCCATTATTATAAAATTTCAAGACCACAATGGATCTATGATAAGATCGTTTATTTACAACGGAATGGTATACAAAGTCAACCGATCTCAACTAATGCAATAGGATTTATGGCTACACAAACCGTTGAGGGTAGTTCTAAATCTGGTCCAAGAGGAACTACTGTGGGGAATTTATTGAAACCGTTAAATTCGGAATATGGAAAAGTAGCTCCTGGTTGGGGGACTACCCCTTTGATGGGGGTTGTAATGGCACTATTTGCAGTATTCTTATCCATTATTCTCGAGATTTATAATTCATCCGTTTTACTGGATGGAATTTCGATGAATTAGGTTTATAAAAAGAAAATCACCAAGTCATTGGATTTTCAATCCAAAATGAATCACTTAGGATTCTGATTTATGGGCCATTCTGGAAGTTCGATCGTGGAATTCCTTTGTTTCTGTATTTCCGGAATATGAGTGTGTGACTTGGTATAATTGATCCTATCGATAGTACAGAGAATAGATCTGTCATCTTGAGAGAGATGGGTTCTGCTTTGTCGGATATTTATTTTTGTATCTGGAGCACGTAATAGAATAGATCAAGAAATATTTGAACTATGATTCATACCTACTATTCAGACCTCGCGACTGGATTCAAAAACAAATTCAAAGATTTTATTATTTATAATGAAATAATAAATTTCATCATATTAATATTAATTAGAAATCGAAGGTTTTTTCTTCCTAAAAATTTCTGTTTATTTTTTTGACCAACGGAACGGTCTCATTTCTCCGAATTTTTAGTCCTTTTATCTATTTAATTGAATAAGTGATGATCAAACGGTTCTTACTCAGAGAACTTTTGGACTTAGCTTGGGGGCTTTATTCAATCATCGTGGTTCTAGTATGAATCTGAGGTTTCGACCGATTTATAGGTCTCAACAAGAGAATTCCTATCAATAATAAAAAATGCAAACAAATAAAAAAAATAACTCAAATAAAGAAAAATAGGGAAAAGAATATTCAAGAGGCCTGTAACTATTAACATAAAGACGAATGAGCTAACTTGATTTTTTAGCATTATCATCACAAAGAATAGCTTGCGGGTTTCCCTTCATACCTTCAGAGAAGATTTAATCTGGAGACTGCGAATAATAAGAAAAGTCAAACTTTCTATTAAATATTCGTTGCAACTCGTATTTGGGTGTTTATGCTTGAGCTGTACGAGATGAAATTCTCATATACAGTTCTCAGAGGGGGAGTTCCCTTGGTTTACCTATCTCAATAAAGTATATGATTGGTTCGAAGAGCGTCTCGAGATTCAGGCGATTGCAGATGATATAACTAGTAAATATGTTCCTCCTCATGTCAACATATTTTATTGTCTAGGAGGGATTACACTTACTTGTTTTTTAGTACAAGTAGCCACAGGGTTTGCCATGACTTTCTACTATCGTCCGACCGTTACCGAGGCCTTTGCCTCAGTTCAATATATAATGACTGAAGCCAACTTTGGTTGGTTAATTCGATCAGTTCATCGATGGTCGGCAAGTATGATGGTTCTAATGATGATCCTGCACGTATTTCGTGTGTATCTCACCGGCGGGTTTAAAAAACCTCGTGAATTGACTTGGGTTACAGGTGTGGTTCTGGGTGTATTGACCGCATCTTTTGGTGTAACCGGTTATTCTTTACCTTGGGACCAAATTGGTTATTGGGCAGTCAAAATTGTGACAGGCGTACCTGACGCGATTCCGGTAATAGGATCACCCTTAGTCGAGTTATTACGTGGAAGTGCTAGTGTGGGTCAATCAACTTTGACTCGTTTTTATAGTTTACACACATTTGTATTACCCCTTCTTACTGCTGTATTTATGTTAATGCACTTCCCAATGATTCGTAAGCAAGGTATTTCTGGTCCTTTATAGACCTTTATTAGGTATATTATATATCTAGTATAGAGTATAGATATTTGTAATCAATCATATTCAATTTTGGGAAGGAACAAGCAACAGTATTTCATTGCTACAAATATGGATTATTGAAAAGAATAAGACATTTGTTTGGATATTTCCCTTCAACTCCGCAATCGCAATATTGTATTATTTGTTTGATACGAATAGTTGAAGTGGATTCTCCGAAGAGAGTATGGATTATGGGAGTGTGTGACTTGAACTATTGATTGGCCCGCGCGGATATTTTATCCACCACATTGGAATTGACAACCAAATGT